CTAGCCTTTGAACTTCCCTGACCCTTTTTCATATCCCCTTGGACTGAAGCTTACTTGATTAGTTGCTTAGCTGGCTTGCTTCTCCTAGCACCAGGGTAAATCCTAAAAGGCATGGGAAAAAGAAAGATGCACAGTGACAGCCCGGGTCAAGGATATAACCGAGCCCCTCTTGAGAACACTCACTGAGTACCGAATAGAAAAGACTTGTAAATCATTCGACACACATGTGTTAAGCATATAGCCAATAGCTTCTTAGCGATTAGTTACTGCCTATAAGCCCTCTGACTTAGATAGATGCAAGGGAAGAAAGAAGATCAAAGTAAGGACGCTAAGAATAATGATACCTATTACAAGTTAAAAGCCTGACTAAATGAAGGATAGATCTAACAGGCAATCAGAGTTTTATTTACCAGACTAGACTCAGTCAGGCATTTACCTAGCTATCTAAATAAAGGAATAATTCAACTACAAAGATAGCTTCTTTTCGAGACTTATTACAGCACTTATGACTCATGAGTATAGCTGGAAGCCTCACTGCCGATCGCCTGTTTCCCCATCTTCCTAAAGAAAGGTTTTTGGTAACAAAGGTATAATAATAATAGATAAATCAACATTCGCATAGAATCGAGTATCGAGTTTGCCCACCAACTTTAACATCCACTGAGACAGGACCAACCATCCACAACTACTGCTTTCTAGTCTTCTCCACCTAAAAAGGTTGTTGGTGTCTGCTCATAGCTTCTTCTTCCTCAATCTAATTGATCGTATATATCACTCCGATCACCTATCAGTACCAGGCTTGGCATTCTCAGGTGGCTTCGCCGCAGGTACCACACCGGTTGTTTACGGCTTTTTCCATTGAGTGAGCGTCTTCGAGTTCGACCTAGTTACTCTCTCTCGGCTTTTCGAATGAAAACTCAAAGCCATAGCGAACTTTTTCAGGGCTGGGCGAATCTGGCGCTTATAGAGTACAGCGGCACCACGCGAAAAAAAAAAAGTTAAACAAGGCGAAGGGAGAATGGCATATCAAACTGAAACAACGGGTAATCCAGATAAGTCCCTTTGGAGGAAGAGCAACGCTGGGAGGGAGAACTGGAATGCGGTATCTAATTTGATAGTTTGATCGAGGACATGAAGGCTAGGGTACCTTCCTAAACTGAGATTTCAATCTCAAAAGGCTTTGCAAAGCCTTTTTGGCTTCAAGGATGTCCGGAGAAGTGGTCCAAAGGAAGAGTCTTTCGGGTCTATACCCATATCCGTTGTTCCCGTATCGGGTGTTACAGTAACCCGTGCTTCTCTCTTTCCTCGTCGAATTCAAACTTCTTTGTTATGTTAGTTAATAGGCTAGCGGATTTCATCCGCTATGATTATGATTGGTATAGGACGCGTGGGATTATTGATACATGCAATGAGGATGGCTCTCGATCTGGTGCATCATCTTTTGAGTCTAGATTGGCAGTCATAGGAACTCTCGCTTTCTCTGGCACACCAGCTTTTTAGATCGAGGAAAGCGTGCAAGCAGCAAGTCTATCTCTTTCTTTCCCGTTCCTGAAATCACAGAAGATGACATGCCAGGAGTCCTTTTTAGGGGATTGGGAAAAGTCTTTCCCGTTCTCTTTAGTTCTATTTGAACTAAGCCGAATCGCTATCTAAAGTTACAGAAAGAACAAAAGTAGTACTCTCTTTTGCCCTAATGTAAAGCCCTTTAAACCACCTACAGGTCCTATTCCGACAACACAGAAAAAGGGCTCTCTCCTTACTCAGCTCAGGATTTTCTTGACTTTGGGACTGAGCTAATATTAGAATCAAAGATGACGTGTGCAAAGCTGTATCGAACTTCGAAAGAAGTGGAATCAGTCTTCTCCGAAGAAGGATTCCTACTCGCAGGCTAACTAGTAGAACTATAAAGCCCTAAACGCCCTTCGTTACGCCCCGCTCCGCACCTTAAGGGGAGAAAGCAGGTTTTGTTGGGTTCCATTTTCATATGCTTAATAACACATGTGATTGGAGAAGTAAAGCACCTGGTTTTTGTCCTCTTATTCCGGAGGTGAGAAACCTTTTTCCCAACCTGATCTATCAGGCGTAAACTTCTTTCGTAAAGCACTGTTCAAGCTAGTGCAAGGAAGAAGGTGAGGAATCAGGCGGCGAAGAATCAGAAAGAAGGTCTCATTCCAGTTTGATTTCCATGCCTGCAGGAAAGATAGAAGATCGAGAATGCCGAACTAGCGGATGCAGAAAGCAATTGAAGGCGTTCTAGTTTGTTCAATGTAGTTTGAAGACCTACAACAAGAGGACCCCTATAAAGCCCCTAGTTGCCAAAGATCAGGAAGCTCTTTGTTATGAAGAAGCCACAAATAAATCAGAGGAAAATTCTGGTCTAAAGCATATAGGGGTTGGCCCTTTACCTTATCCTTATTACGGCACCCTATAGCTATAACATTATGCGTGTGTAGATCCTTGACAACACAGAGGAAGTTGGAATAAAGATGGCATAGCTTTG